TGTAAATTTACTCATTCATACATTATATAGGGGGGTTTATAATATATGTATATATACATATAATATTTTTAGGTACATTTTAATTGTCTACCCTATGTAAAGGTATATCTACTGTACTCTAGGTTAAGGTAGTTGTTGTTATTATATTGAGTTTAATTAAATCTACGGGGAAAGGGGGGAGATATATGTTAGGGTAATCATATATTATTGCCCCCCATACATGTAATGTTAACTAGATCATAAATCATCATTATTTTATAAAATTAGACATTAGTGGTTTAATTCCGGGGGGAATTACTATAAATTACTGGGTTTATATGGTTAAAATAGATGGGTTGTGGGCTATCTGGGTATCTGGGAGGAGAACTATATGTAAATATTTGGTCTTAACGGAATAATAAATATTATATAACTATAGGGTCACCTATCATTGTTGTCTGTTAATATAAATATATAAATTTACCTTTAAGTAAATTGTGTCATAGACATATTTGTAGCGAATTATTATATGAGCCATATATGGTTCTCAATCATATGAGAACTAACATATGGGACCATATCATCCTATGTAAAGGTATATCTACTGTACTCTAGGTTAAGGTAGTTGTTGTTATTATATTGAGTTTAATTAAATCTACGGGGAAAGGGGGGAGATATATGTTAGGGTAATCATATATTATTGCCCCCCATACATGTAATGTTAACTAGATCATAAATAATTTGATTCTGGTTAGTTCTGTTAATTTTTAGATAATTTATACATGTAAGTTTTGGCGTGATTTATTGTTTGAACTTGACCTAGATGGTTAGTTCTTTCTTTTTGTTTATTAATTCGCAGTTTTTATTTTTAAAGTTTTCTAGTTTTTTGGGACTTATTTATTTTAATTTTATAAACTAGTTAAAATTGTGCCAGCAACTGCGGTTACACAATTAGTTAAAGTTAATTTTTTTGAGTTATATAGTATTAAAGTGTTTATTATTAAATTATAATAATTGGTTATTAATTTTAGGTGAAATTTAATTATGAGTCATTTGTTATTAGGTAAATTAAATTATATGATACTCTTGGTTTAGACTAGGATTAGATACCCTATTATTGAGAGTGTAAATTTTTTACTTATATTATTGTTAGTTATGTTCTTTAAAGTAAAAGGATTTGACGGTAATTATATCATTTCAGAGGAACCTGTCCTGTAATTGATAATCCACGTTAAATTTTACCTTAATTTTTGGTTTGTATATCTCTGTCTATTGAATGTTTTATGAGGATTAATTTTCTATACTGTTTTATTTAATTTTATGTCAGGTCAAGGTGCAGCTATATTAAGGGTAGAGATGGGTTACATTAATCTTTAAAATTTATGGATTAATATTTTTATTTATATTATGAAATAGGATTTGATTGTAATGTTTATTATATTTTAATTATGATATTAGCTCTTTATTAAGTACACATCGCCCGTCGCTCTCATTATTTAAGATGAGATAAGTCGTAACAAAGTAGGCCTATCGGAAGGTGGGCCTGGATTTATTTCAGGTTACACCTAGGGTTATCCATTATTTACATTAATGGTATATTTGTGCAATTCGATTTAATCTGATATTTGTTCAATTTTATTTAATTGCTTATTTAATTAATTGTTAAATTTTTAGAAATAACTTTTATTTACTAGTATATTTTTATTGAATCTATTATTCATATTTATAGTTTATTTTACTGTGAAGGTTAATTATTTATGATTTTGTAAGTAGAATTTGTTTTTTGTACCTTTTGCATCAGGGTGTATCAAATTAATGCATATATTTATGGGTTTCCCGAAATTATAAGAGATATATTTTTTTGTTATTTATTGTAATATTTATATTAATAAAATATTTATAGGGGAGATATTCTATTCAATTATAAATATCTGGTTTTCTAATAAATGAATTTAATTCAGAATTGATAATTATTATTACATACATTCATTTGTTATAAATTGTTATCAATTTAATCTTATGGGGGATTAGCTCTGTAAGAATTTTATAGTTGTTGTGTTAATTTGTGTTACAAGATTATGTAGGGTTAGAAATGCTTTTCATTTATTTTGTTATAATTATTCTTGATTATGATTTTTAATTTATTTTCATCTTAAATTTTTATTAGAATTTTTAATTTAATTTTTTAATTAAAGGGATAATGATATAATTAGTAATTTTTATAATTTATTCATAGTAACTCGGCAAATTTGAGCCTTACCTGTTTAACAAAAACATGTCCTATTGTTTAATATATCTTAGGTCTGGCCTGCTCAATGATTTATTTAATTAAATAGCCGCAGTATTTTGACTGTGCAAAGGTAGCATGATCATTTGTCTTTTAATTGGAGGCTTGTATGAATGGTTTGATAAGGGTTCAACTTTCTTTGTATAAATTAATGAATTTAATTTTTGAGTTAAAAAGCTTAAATATATTTATGGGACGAGAAGACCCTATAGAAATTTATTCTTATTTAATTATTAATTATTATTATTTAAATAGTTATGTTAGTTAATTGGGAATTTTGTTGGGGCGACATGAAGATTTAAATAACTCTTTATTTTGATTATATTATTGATTTGTATGTATATTGATCCTATATTATGGATTAATAAGATTAATTTACCTTAGGGATAACAGCGTAATTTTTTCGGAGAGTTCTTATTGATGGAGAAGTTTGCGACCTCGATGTTGGATTAAAATAAGTTTTAGGTGTAGCAGCTTAATTACTGGGTCTGTTCGACCCTTAATTTTTTACATGATCTGAGTTCAGACCGGCGTAAGCCAGGTCGGTTTCTATCTATAATCATAAATTTATTACATTTTAGTACGAAAGGACCAAGTGTAGCAATTAATATTGTTAATTATTGATTATTATTAAATACTATTTTGGCAGATTAGTGCGTTAAATTTAGAATTTATTTATGTAATGTTAATTACAAGTAGTAGTGTTTATTGTTTCTTATTTAATTATTTTAATTTCTATCTTGATTTCGGTAGCTTTTGTTACTCTTCTTGAGCGCAAGGTTTTGGGTTATATTCAATTACGTAAGGGGCCTAATAAAGTGGGGCTTATAGGGGTTTTGCAGCCTTTTTCGGATGGGTTGAAACTTTTTTTTAAAGAGCAAACTTATTTGTATAAATCTAATATATTTATTTATAATGTTTCTCCTATTTTTATGATTATATTGTCTTTTTTAATTTGGAGATTGTATCCTATAATAATTAATGTTTATAATTTTAATTTTGGTGTTTTGTTTTTTATATGTTGCACTGGTATAGGTGTCTATGGGGTAATGCTTTGTGGGTGATCTTCTAACTCTAATTATGCCCTGTTAGGGGGGTTACGTTCTGTAGCTCAAACTATTTCTTATGAGATTAGTATATCTTTCATTATGTTATCTTTTATTATTTTTGTATTTGGTCTTAATTTTTTAGATTTTATGGCTTATCAAAAGTATAATTGATTTATATTTTTTTCCCCCCCTTTATTTTTTTGTTGACTATCTTCTTGTTTGGCGGAAACAAATCGTCCCCCTTTTGATTTTGCTGAAGGTGAAAGAGAGTTAGTTAGTGGGTTTAATGTTGAGTATAGAGGAGGGCTTTTTGCTTTTATTTTTTTATCAGAGTATATAAATATCATTTTTATGGGAATATTAACTGTTGTAGTATTTATGGGCTGTAATATTTGGTCTTTAGGGTTTTATTTGAGGTTACTTCTTATAATTTTTTGGTTTATTTGGGTTCGGGGAGTTTTACCCCGTTTCCGCTATGATAAATTGATGTATTTGACATGGAAACTATTTTTACCTTTATCCTTGAATTATTTTTTGTTCTTTTTTGGGTTACTGTGTTTTTTCTTAAATGATTAAATTCATTGATTTAGGTGGGCATATAAAGTCAATGAAAGATTCCAACTTTCTTACTATACTTTCAAGGTATAGGGTTTGGCTTAGGTTAAACTTATTGACTAGTAAGTTTAGTTGTTATGTTATTTTATCTCAGGTCTTTATTATTATTGGGGTTAAAATAAAGTATCTAAAGTATATGGTTGTAAGTATCTGACCAACTATAATGAATGGTTCTTCTGCTGGGCGTGCTCCAATTCATGTTAAGAGTATTATTACTGTAATGAATATCCAGAATAGGATTTTATTAATAGGGTAGAATTTGTTGCCTTGGAATTTACTTTTGTTGGTAATTATTGGTATTATAATAATTAAGATTGATATGATTATAGCAATTACTCCTCCTAACTTGTTAGGGATTGATCGTAGAATTGCATAAGCGAATAAGAAATATCATTCTGGTTGGATATGGACTGGAGTAACTAGAGGGTTAGCAGGGATAAAGTTTTCTGGGTCTCCTAATATTCGGGGCTCTATTAAGATTAGTATTGAAAATAATGTTAGTGTAATTGTTATCCCTATGATGTCTTTAATTGAAAATAATGGATGGAAGGGTCTTTTGTCATAATTACTATTTAGTCCTATGGGATTATTTCTCCCTGTTTGGTGTAAGAATAACAAATGGATTATGGCTATTGCTGAAATCAGGAATGGTAATATAAAGTGAAGGGTAAAAAATCGGGTTAATGTTGCATTATCAACTGAAAATCCTCCTCACAATCATTTTACTATTGTGTCTCCTAAATATGGGATAGATGATAATAGATTTGTAATTACTGTAGCCCCCCATAATGATATTTGTCCTCAGGGAAGTACATACCCTAAGAATGCTGTTGCTATAGTTATTAATATTAATAGTACTCCTACAGTTCATGCTATGTATAATTTATATGAGCTGTAGTATAATCCCCGGCCTACATGTAAGTAAAGACATATGAAGAATAATGAAGCTCCATTTGCATGCGTGTGTCGGATTAATCATCCATTGTTAACATCTCGGCAGATATGGATAACTCTATTAAATGCTATTTCAATGTTGGCAGTGTAGTGTATTGCTAAGAAGATTCCTCTTATTAATTGGATTATTAAGCATATTCCTAATAGAGACCCAAAGTTTCACCATACTGTAATGTTTGATGGTGTAGGGAGGTCAATTAATGACCCATTAATAATTTTTATAATTGGGTGAGTTTTACGTACTGGTTTTTTCATAAGTTTTTGTTCGTAGGGGCCCTTCCTTTACTCTTGCTATTCTTGAAACTACAATTATGGTGAATAATAAAAAGATAATTATTATTATTGTTATTGTTGCAGGGGATGAGTTGTATATTTTAATTATGATTTTTGACTCTTGAAAATTATAGTTTTTACTGTGAATGGGTTCTTGTATCATTCATACAATTATTGTAATGGATATTGATATTATGGAAATTATAATTGAGGGTTTGAATTTTTCATTTGATGCCACTCTAGCTATATAAATGAATAGTACTAGTGCTCCTCTTATTATAATAATTGTGATAATATATGAAAATAAAAATGTTTTAGTTATTATTCCAGTGATTATTGCAATTGTAATTGTTTGTAAAATTAGGATTAGCCCCATTCTAACTGGGTGTTTTATGAATATTATAGTGATTGATAGTGAGGCTATTAATGATATTATTGTGTATCACAAATCAGTAAATAGTTTATTTAAAATATTAATTTTGGAGATTAATGAAAAGTTTGTGATGCTTTTTACTGAAGTTTTAAAAGGTTAATCCTCATTTATGATTTACAAGATCATCGTTTTATTTAAACTATTAAAACTTATTTTAACAATATTTCATCTATCCTTAATTTTTATGTTTTGTAGAACTTTAGTTTTTTGTTTTAACCATAAGCATATTCTTTTGGCTCTGTTAAGTTTGGAATTTATTGTTCTTTCTGTTTATTTAGTTATATATATATATCTTTATATTTCAGGGTATGAGCTATATTTTTCTATGATTTTTTTGATTTTTTCTGTATGTGAGGGTGCTTTGGGATTGTCAGTGTTGGTTAATTTTGTTCGTAGTTCAGGCAATGATTACTTGTCTAGAATTTCTGTCTTGTCATGATAAGATTTATTTTATGTTTGATTATGATGATCCCCTTTTTTAATCATTTTTGATTATTTATGTATGCTGTTATAGTTCTTTCTTTTTTGTTTATTAGTCATGTTAATTCTTTTAATTATTTTTCTTATTGTAGTGGACCTTTTGGGGTTGATCTAATTTCTTATAGATTAATTATTTTGACTGGCTGAGTAATCTTTTTAATGGTTTTGGCTAGTTATAAAATTTATGCTATAAATAATAATAGATGTGAATTCTTATTTATTATTATATTTTTGTATTTGAGTTTAATAATAACTTTTGGTTCAGTTAATCTTTTTATATTTTATATTTTTTTTGAAATCTCTATTATTCCTACGCTCTTTTTAATTTTTGGGTGAGGTTATCAGCCTGAGCGATTGAGTGCAGGGTATTATTTATTATTTTATACATTGTTTGCCTCTTTACCTTTACTTTTAGGATTATTTTATATTTCTAGACTATCCTTTACATTTTTTTATTATTTAGTAGATATCCCAATTAATTTTTATCTTTTTATTGCTTTGTTATTTGCTTTTTTAGTTAAAATACCTATATTATTTGTTCATTTTTGATTACCAAAGGCACATGTTGAAGCCCCTGTTTCGGGATCTATAATTTTAGCAGCCATTTTGTTAAAGTTAGGGGGCTATGGGATATATCGTATGTTTTATATTGGTCATGATTATTTCTTTAATTATTCTTATTTTTATTTATTGATTGGTCTTTTCTCCTCCTTTATGGTTGGGTTGTTATGTCTTTACCAAGTTGATATTAAATCTTTAATTGCTTATTCTTCAGTTGCTCATATAGGGCTTGTTATTTGCGGGGTTATGACTTGTAATGTTTATGGGTTTTTGGGCTCATTTATTTTAATATTAGGGCATGCTTTTTGCTCCTCCGCTTTGTTTTGTTTAGCTAACATCTTATATGAACGGACTCAGAGTCGTAGATTATTTATTAATAAAGGTCTTTTAGGGTTTATGCCAGGGATGTCTTTGTTTTGATTTCTTCTATGTGGGAATAATATGTCATCCCCCCCTTCTTTAAATTTACTCGGGGAAATTTTTATCACTAATAGATTAATGGGGTATAGTTATATAATATTTATTATTCTTATATCGGCCTCTTTTTTATCCTGCTGCTATAGAATTTATTTGTATTCTTTAATTAATCATGGATCTTTTTACAGTATCTTTATTGTTTTATCCACTGTTACTTTACGTGAGTATTTATTGATTTATTTTCATTGAGTTCCATTAAATTTTTTGATTCTTAATTTTTATTGTTTTTCTTATGTTATTTAATGGATTTAAATAGTTTATTTTAGAATAATAATTTGTGGTGTTATAGGAGTATAATATATACTTTGAATCCGTGAAGAACTATTGTATGTTTACTTTTTGAGGTTGGGGGTTGTTCTTTTTTGGTTCAGTAATGTTTATTATTGGGTCTTACTTTATTATAAATGATTTTTCCATTTTTCTTGACTGGGAATTGTATTCTTTAAACTCTGTTTTTATTTGTATAACATTTTTTTTTGACTGGATAACTTTAATTTTTATAGGTTGTGTTCTTTATATTTCTTCTATGGTTGTTTTTTATAGAGGGTCTTATATATCAACAGATATTTTTAGTTTCCGGTTTTTGATTCTAGTTATTTTATTTATTTTATCTATAATGCTATTAATCATTAGTCCTAATTTAGTTAGTATTTTACTAGGGTGGGATGGTTTAGGGCTGGTTTCTTATTGTTTAGTAATTTATTATCAGAATTTTAAATCTTACAATGCTGGTATGCTGACTATTTTGGTAAATCGATTAGGGGACGTTTCCATCATTATTTCAATTTCTTGATTACTAAATTTTGGGGACTATAATTTTTATTTTTCTTTTTACTATTTATCTGATTGTATGATTTGAATTTATTGTTTAATTGTTTTAGCTGCTTTTACTAAGAGTGCTCAAATCCCTTTTTCTTCTTGGTTACCTGCTGCAATAGCTGCACCTACTCCTGTTTCAGCTTTAGTTCATTCTTCTACTTTAGTGACTGCTGGGGTTTATTTATTAATTCGATTTAATCATTTATTAATTATATTTGATTGTTCTTGATTATTGTGGGTTTCTTGCTTGACAATATTTATAGCTGGCATTGGTGCTAATTTTGAGTTTGATTTAAAAAAGGTTATTGCTCTTTCTACTTTAAGTCAATTGGGATTTATAATAAGAATTTTATTTATGGGTAGCTGTGATATTTCATTTTTTCATCTTGTTTCTCATGCTTTTTTTAAGGCTTTACTGTTTTTATGTGCAGGTTTAATTATTCATAATATGGGGGATTCCCAAGATATCCGGCATATAGGTTTTATTTCTTATACTATACCTTACACTTGTTCTTGTTTTTGTATCTCTAATTTTTCTTTAGGGGGTATCCCTTTTATATCTGGGTTTTATAGTAGGGATTTGATTTTGGAATATATATCTGGTAGAAGATTTAATTTATTTGTTTATGTTATCTTTTTTTTGTCCGTAGGATTGACTGTGTGTTATACTTTACGGTTAGTTTATTATTGTTTTGGAGGATATAATGGTTTATTTTCATGCCAGTCTTACTATGAGGATAAATATATAATAATTCCTATGGTTCTTTTAACAGTTATATCTATTGTTTTTGGGAGACTATTTAATTGATTGGCTTTACCAAATTTGGATTTTATAATTTTCCCATTAGAGTGTAGGATTATGCCTATTATAATTACTTTAATTGGGGGAGGAGCAGGTTATCAATTTTCTTTAATTAGTTTGTCTGACTTAAAATTAGGGATATCTTATAGATTAATTTTTAATTTTTTAGGAAACATGTGATTTTTACCATCCTTCTTTTCTTATTTGAGGGGCCCTTCTTGTAAGGTTTCTTACATTTACTATACTTTAATAGATGGAGGTTGGTGTGAATATATTGTTTCTAAATCACCTTATGTATTTTTTTCTTATATAAGAATATATTTAACCTCTTTACAGGTTAATAATGTTAAGTTATATTTAATAGGGTTCCTATTTTGATTGTTATTTATTATTTATATATTGCACTAGTTTATAGTAACTTAAATTTAAAGTTTGATATTGAAGATATCATTATGGATTAAATCCCTTAAACATTTGTAAAGGACTACTTATTTCTCCATTGAAAATAGAGTGTTTTCAAATTTATTAATTAAACTATACAAATTTGATGGTAGGGGATAAACGGATTTTAACCGCTTTAAAAGATAGTTAGCAGCTTCTTTTAGTTCTTCAATCCCCTTTAATTGGATTAATATTAATCAATGTTCCCATTAACAATGGGGGCCTCTGGTTTGGCTTCAATTAATTTTCAGATAAGAGGCTACATAAAATAGCCCTAATTTTTAGGTCGAAGCTAAATGTAATTTTTACTTCATTATCTGTTATGAGGAAGGTCCATTTTGTGACATTTTTTAATTGCAAATTAAATGTTATTTTAACTACAGCCCCATTCTGCTCATTCTAATATTCCATTCATTCATTCATGGTATAGACCTATTATAAGGATTATTATAAATATTGTAATTATTATAATTCATTTTCTAGTTATAGCTCATTTTATTGTAATAATGATGGGCAACACTAGGGCGATTTCAATATCGAAGATTAAGAATAGGACTGCTAAAAGGAAAAATTGGATTGAAAAAGGGATCCGGGCTGTTTTAATTGGATCAAACCCGCATTCGAAAGGGGATATTTTTTCTCGGTCTATGATTGTTTTAGTTGAAATGATTTTGTATAAAATAGTTATAAGTAATGAAATTGTTAGGGATAGTGTTATAAATGTTATAATTGTTATAATTATCTATTCTTATAGGTAAGATCTTTTGATTGGAAGTCAAATATATTATTTGTACTAAATAGATATCTTCCTCATCAGTAAATTGAAATGTAAAGGAAAAGTCACACTACATCTACAAAGTGTCAATATCATGCGGCAGCTTCAAATCCCAGGTGATGTTTTCTAGAGAAGTGGTGTATTATATGTCGTCTTAAGCATACAGCTAGGAACACAGTTCCGATGATTACGTGAATACCATGGAATCCTGTAGCTATGAAGAATCTTGAACCATATACTGAATCTCTAATACAGAATCTTGATTCTATGTATTCAAATGCTTGAAGGAATGTAAAATATACCCCTAGCATTACTGTTATAATTAATCTGATGCTTACTTGTTTAAATTTTCTTTCCATTATTCTATGGTGAGATCAGGTTACTGTGATTCCGGAGCATAAAAGGATTATTGTGTTTATTAATGGGATTCCTATTGGGTTAAATGTTTTAATTCCTATAGGGGGTCACATTATACCTATTTCAACTGTTGGCGCTAGTCTTCTGTGGAAAAATCCTCAGAAGAATGAAATGAAGAAGAATACTTCTGATATAATAAATAAAATTATTCCTATTTTTAAACCTTCAGTTACTTTAATTGTGTGTTTACCTTGGAATGTTGATTCACGAATGATATCCCGTCACCATTGGTATATAGTTATTATTAGGATAATAAATCCAATTCATATAAGGTACATTTCATTTTTATGAAATCATAGAACTATCCCCGTTGTGGTTGTTATTGCCCCGATTGCTCCTGTTAAAGGTCAAGGTCTGTAATCTACTAAATGGAATGGATGATTTCAGTGTGTTTTCATAAATCACTTCTCTAGTGTATAATGTGCTTAATACTGAAAATACATATGCTTGGATTACTGCTACTGCAGTTTCAAACAGTATTAGTATTATTTGGATTATTATAATTAAGGGGATTATAACTCTTTGGGCTGTTATAGTATTATTCCCTAGCAATCTTATTAGTAAGTGTCCTGCAATTATGTTAGCTGTTAATCGTACTGCTAATCTTCCTGGGCGAATTAGGTTTCTAATTGTTTCAATAATAACTATGAAAGGTATAAGGACTGTAGGGGTTCCTGAAGGAACTAAATGAGCAAATATATTATTTGTTTTTTTGATTCATCCAAATAGTATAATTCTTACTCATAATGGTATGGCTAAGGTTAATGAAAAAATTAAGTGTCTTGATCTTGTAAAAATATAAGGTAACAGTCCTAAAATGTTGTTTGTAAAAATTAAATTAAATAGGGCAATTATTATTAGTGTTATCCCTATAGATTTAATTCCTAGGAGGAGTTTAAATTCTTCATGTAATTTGTTACTCATTATTATAATGATAATATTAATTCGGTTGGGTAGGGTTCAATATAATAGAGGGATCAATGAAAAACTTGTTAATGAACTTATTCAGTTTATTGATATTTTCGTTCTTGTTGCGGGGTCAAATGCTCTGAATAGGTTTGTTATCATTTTCAATTTATATGATTAGGGGTATTTTTGTTAACATTTTTATTTTTGTTAATTTTGATTTCATTATTATGGTAAATAATAATAACTATTAAAAATATTAAAAGTGTAAATGTTATAAATAAATATTCTCATCAAATAGGGGCTATCTGGGGTATGGGAGAAGTGTTATTATAACATCTTTAACTTGACAAGTTAATGTTTTATTATTTAAAACTAACTTCTCCATTAAGAGTAGGGTTTAATTTACTATAATTTGGTTTAAGAGACCAATGCTTAAAAGTTTCAGCCACTTAATGATAGTGAATTCATTCATTTAATGAAGTTTTTAATTCTAATTCTTTCTAGTACAATTGGCATAAAGGAGTGATTGGCTCCACAGATTTCTGAGCACTGTCCATATATTAGTCCTGGCCGATTTATGTTTAATGACCCTTGATTCAATCGTCCTGGAACTGCGTCAATTTTAATTCCTAATGAGGGTACAGCTCATGAGTGTAATACATCTGCTGCAGTTACTAATACCCGGATTTGTGAATTTATTGGTAAGATAGTTCGGTTGTCTACATCTAATAATCGGAACTCTCCTTCTCTCATATTGTTTATGGGTTTTATATATGAGTCAAATTCAATATTGTTGAAGTCTGAATATTCATATTTTCAGTATCATTGATGCCCAATTACTTTTAATGTGAGAATAGGATTATTAATTTCATCAATTATATAAAGTAGACGTAATGAGGGTAATGCGATGAATACTAATGTAATTGCTGGTAATGTTGTTCAAATTAATTCTATAATTTGCCCTTCTATTAAATAACGATTGATTAATTTGTTTTTTATTATTACTGTTATAATGTATGCTACTATTGTTGTAATTATAGTTAGGATTATTATGGTGTTATCATGGAAAAATCTTAATTGTTCTATTAAAGATGAATTGGCATCTTGTAATGAAATATTACCTCATGTTGCTATTTCTAATAAAAGATTTAATTCTTTATATATGAATCTTAAATTCATTGCATATGATCTGCCATATTAGATATGAGTTTAATATGGGTAATTCATTATATGAATGTTCAGCTGGGGGTAATTTTTGTATTCATTCAATTCTAGATGTTATATTTTCTGTGAATATTACAGTGCGTGTTGATGATATTCTTTCTCAAAGAATTATTAAAAATATTAAGATTCTGATTACGGATATGGTTGATCCAATTGATGAAATTATGTTTCATCCTCTATATCTATCCGGGTAGTCTGAATATCGTCGAGGCATCCCTCTTAATCCTAGGAAATGTTGAGGGAAAAATGTAATGTTTACTCCAATGAATATGGTTAGGAATTGGATTTTTAACCATTTAGGATTTATTGTTAATCCTGTTAGTAAAGGGTATCATTGAATAAATCTTCCTATAATAGCAAATACAGCTCCTATTGATAGGACGTAGTGGAAGTGGGCTACTACGTAATATGTATCATGAAGGATAATATCAATTGATGAGTTTGCTAAGATAACTCCTGTTAACCCTCCAATTGTGAATAGGAATACAAACCCTAATGCTCATATGATTGAGGGAGAATAATTTATTTTTATTCCATGGAGCGTTGCTAATCATCTGAAGATTTTAATTCCTGTTGGTACTGCAATAATTATCGTTGCTGAGGTAAAGTACGCTCGGGTATCTACATCTATCCCAACAGTAAATATATGATGGGCTCATACAATGAAGCCCAATAAACCAATTGTTATTATTGCATAAATTATCCCTAGTGATCCAAATGCTTCAGTTTTTCCTCTTTCTTGTCTAATAATATGGGAAATTAGTCCAAATCCGGGTAAAATTAGGATATACACTTCCGGGTGACCAAAGAATCAAAATAAATGTTGATAAAGAATAGGGTCCCCTCCTCCTGAAGGGTCAAAGAATGATGTGTTAAAGTTCCGGTCTGTTAATAATATTGTGATAGCTCCGGCTAGTACTGGTAATGATAAAAGAAGAAGAAGGGCTGTGATCCCTACTGATCATACAAATAAGGGTGTTCGCTCAGGGGTTATCCCTGATGGGCGCATATTTATGATAGTGGAGATAAAATTTACAGCTCCTAAGATAGAGGATACACCTGCTAGGTGCAATGAAAAGATTGCTAAATCAACAGAGGCTCCTCTGTGTGATAAATTACTTGAAAGGGGAGGGTAAACTGTTCAGCCAGTACCTGCCCCTATTTCAACTATGGATCTTATTATTAATAATGTTAATGAAGGGGGCAATAATCAGAATCTTATATTATTTATTCGAGGGAATGCTATATCAGGAGCCCCGATTATTAAAGGTACTAACCAGTTTCCAAATCCTCCAATTATGATTGGTATAACTATGAAAAAAATTATTACAAATGCATGTGCTGTCACAATCACGTTATAGATTTGATCATCCCCAATAAATCTTCCAGGATGGCCTAATTCAATACGGATAATCCATCTTATTGCTGTTCCTACTATACCTGACCATATTCCAAATATGAAGTATATAGTTCCAATATCTTTGTGGTTGGTTGAGTATAATCATTTATTCAATAGATAAAGTGGCTGAAGTTTTAGGTAATAAATTGTAAATTTATTCATGGTTAATAACCCTTTATCATTTAGCTTTATAGTCAAAGTGTTATGATTTTAGACTGCAATTCTAAAGTTAGGGTTAATGAACCCTTAAAGCTTACATATGTTTTGCTTTTTTAACTTTGAAGGTTAATAGTTTAAATTATAACTTAAAGCTTTAAGTTTAATTTATTGAAGGTTAATAATTTATAATAAGTTTATAATTATCATTAATGGCAATCTAAAGTTTACTAGAATTATATATTTGATTAATTTTTGGTTAGATTTATTTAGTAATCATTTATTTACAGTTGATTGTTGTATAATTATGTAAGTTATTGTTCGTATGTAATAGAATAATGTAATTAATCTGGAGATGATTATAATTAATAATATTATGTATATATTATTTTCTACTAAGATTTGAATAACTATTCATTTAGGGAGGAATCCGAGGAATGGGGGTAATCCTCCTAATCTTATTATGGAGGTTACAATTGTTGTTTTTTCTATTATTGATAAGTTTATTGAATTAATTTGATTAATGAATAGTATATTGTAGCTGCTGAATATGGTGCAGATTATTATTACCATAATTCTGTATATAATGAGGTATGATATTCAATTATTTTGAATCTTGTTTAGTGTTAATATTCACCCTAGGTGATTAATTGATGAATATGCTATAATTTTCCGTAATGATGTTTGGTTAATTCCTCCAATTCTTCCGACAATAACAGATATTACTACTGTCATTATTAATAATTCACTTTTAGGGGCACTGTTCATGGTCATGCTTATTGGTGCTAGTTTTTGTCATGTTATTAATATAATGCATCTTTTCCATCTTATCTTTGATATAATTTCTGGTACTCATATATGAAAAGGAGCAGCTCCTATTTTGATTATTAATGTTGAGAATATAATTATTCTTAGTATTATGCTTCTATTTATCTTTATATAACTTGTAATAATTGAGAATATCAGGAGAGCTCTTCTTATTCTTTGGACTAAAAAATAAATTATGATGGCTTCTGATGTTTTTTTTATTTTTCTTTTTATTAGGGGGATGAATGATATTATATTAATTTCTAGACCTATTCACATACTGATTCATCTATTAGAGAATAGGGTAATCAATGACCCTAAAATTATGACTATAAAAAATGCACTCTTTGTTTTTAAAATGTAGAAAGGAGAAGGTTATTACTTCTATTTACAGGGTATGAACCTATTAGCTTAGATGTTTAGCTTACCTTGCTACAAATATGTATAGTGTATGTTGCACATTAAGTTTTGATCTTTATAGGTATGGTTAAATTCCATTTACATATAATAAGAGTATATTGTACATTATCTATTCTATCAAAATAGCCCTTTAAATTTCAGGCATCTTATT